ATAAAGTGCCTGATTAAAGGATTATTTTGATAGAATAAATAAAGTAGTTATATTCTACCTTTATTAATTTATAATTATTATAATTTATAGAATTAAACTATATCTAAAAATATCAAAAATTTTCGTGCTTCTTACACTAAATTATATTAAAAAAATAAGCTAATTTAAGCTTTTGGATTCATACTTCAAAAATAAAGGTAATAATCCTTTTTTTTTTAATTTATTTAAATTTAAATTCAACTAAATTATTTTTTATAATTATTTTATTTTTTAGTTCATTTATTTCTATTTCATCTAACTCTTGATTAGGTTGTTGAATTGGATTAGAAATTAACTTATTAACATTTATTCCTTTAATTAGAAACAATAATAATTTATTATATACCGAAGCATCTTTAAAATATTTTTTAATTCAAGCTTTAACTTCCTCAAACTTATTATTTTTAATTTTATTATTTAGATTTTTTTTTAATTTTTTTGATATTCAAAATAATTTAATTAAAATTTTAATAAATTCTTCATTATTAATAAAAATAGGTGCTGCTCCATTTCATTTTTGATTTACTCAAATTATAGAAGGAATAACTTGATTTAATTCTTTTATTTTAATAACTTGACAAAAAATTACACCTTTAATTTTATTATCTTATTGTTATAGTTATTACCTTATAATTTTTACAATTATTTTATCTAGAATATTTGGTGCTATTGGTGGATTAAATCAAACATCATTACGAAAATTAATAGCATATTCATCAATTAATCATTTAAGATGAATAATTACAGCAATAATTATTAGTGAAAATTTATTTATTTTTTATTTAATAATTTATTTTTTTTTAAATTTTATTATATGTATAATATTTTATTTAATCAATTTATTTTTTTTTAATCAATTATTTTACTTAAATTATTATTCAATAATTAAATTTTTTATTTTTTTAAATTTATTATCATTAGGTGGTTTACCACCTTTTTTAGGATTTCTACCTAAATGATTAATTATTAATTATTTAATTGAATATAATATATTTATATTATCTTTTATTTTAATTATATCAACATTAATTACATTATATTATTATATTCGAATTTCATATTCAGCCTTTTTAATAAACTATTTAAAATTAAAATGATTTAAAACTAATTTTAATAATAAAATTAATTTATTAATAATTTTAATTTTATTATCTTTAATTATATTAATTTTAAGAACAATTTTATTTTATTTAAATTAAAAAAGATTTTAAGTTAAATTTAAACTAATAATCTTCAAAATTATAAATAAAATAAATTTTTAAATCTTAATAATTATTAATTATTCCTTTAAATTTGCAATTTAATATCATTAAATGAATATAAGATTTTAATTAATAAAAAAGAATTTTTTCTTATAAATAAATTTACAATTTATCGCTTAATTTTCAGCCATTTTATTAGCGAAAATGATTATATTCTACAAATCATAAAGATATTGGAACTTTATATTTTATTTTTGGTATTTGAGCAGGAATAGTAGGAACATCATTAAGAATATTAATTCGAACAGAATTAGGAAATCCAGGATCTTTAATTGGTGATGATCAAATTTATAATGTAATTGTTACAGCTCACGCTTTTATTATAATTTTTTTTATAGTAATACCTATTATAATTGGAGGTTTTGGAAATTGATTAGTTCCTTTAATATTAGGAGCTCCTGATATAGCATTTCCACGACTTAATAATATAAGATTTTGATTATTACCCCCTTCATTAATATTATTAATTTCTAGAAGAATTGTAGAAAATGGAGCAGGAACAGGATGAACTGTATACCCCCCTTTATCATCAAATATTGCACATTCTGGAGCATCTGTAGATTTAGCTATTTTTTCTTTACATTTAGCAGGAATTTCATCAATTTTAGGAGCAATTAATTTTATTACTACTGTTATTAATATACGATCAAAAAGAATATCTTTTGATCGAATACCTTTATTTGTATGAAGAGTTGCAATTACAGCACTATTACTTTTATTATCATTACCAGTATTAGCAGGAGCTATTACTATATTATTAACAGATCGAAATTTAAATACTTCATTTTTTGATCCTGCAGGAGGGGGTGATCCTATTTTATATCAACACTTATTTTGATTTTTTGGTCATCCTGAAGTTTATATTTTAATTCTTCCAGGATTTGGAATAATTTCCCATATTATTAGTCAAGAAAGAGGTAAAAAAGAAACTTTTGGGTCATTAGGTATAATTTATGCTATATTAGCAATTGGATTATTAGGATTTATTGTTTGAGCTCATCATATATTTACAATTGGTATAGATGTTGATACTCGAGCTTATTTCACATCTGCTACTATAATTATTGCTGTACCAACAGGTATTAAAATTTTTAGATGATTAGCTACTTTGCATGGAACTCAAATTAATTATAGTCCTACAATATTATGAAGATTAGGATTTGTATTTCTATTTACAATTGGAGGTTTAACAGGAGTTATTTTAGCAAATTCATCTATTGATATTACTTTACATGATACATATTATGTAGTAGCACATTTTCATTATGTTTTATCTATAGGAGCAGTATTTGCCATTATAGCAGGATTTATTAATTGATATCCTTTATTTACAGGATTAAGATTAAATCCTTTATTATTAAAAATTCAATTTTTTATTATATTTATAGGTGTTAATTTAACATTTTTTCCTCAACATTTTTTAGGATTATCAGGTATACCTCGACGGTATTCAGATTATCCAGATAATTATTTATCATGAAATATTATTTCATCTTTAGGATCAAATATTTCTATAATTGGTATAATAATAATATTATTAATTATTTGAGAATCAATAATCAATAAACGAATAAATTTATTCACAATACAAATATCTTCATCCATTGAATGATTACAAAATCTTCCACCTGCAGAACATTCATATAATGAAATACCTATTTTAACAAATTTCTAATATGGCAGAAAATTATGCAATGGATTTAAACCCCATTTATAAAGAATTAATTCTTTTTTTAGAATTATGGCTACATGATCTAATTTAAATTTACAAAATAGCTCTTCCCCATTAATAGAACAAATCATTTTTTTTCATGATCATACATTATTAATTTTAATTATAATTACTATATTAGTAGGATATATTATATTAAGACTATTTCTAAATCAATATATTAATCGATTTTTATTAGAAGAACAAATAATTGAATTAATTTGAACAATTTTACCAGCAATTACTTTAATTTTTATTGCACTTCCTTCTCTACGACTATTATATTTACTAGATGAAATTAATAATCCACTAATTACATTAAAAACTATTGGACATCAATGATACTGAAGATATGAATATTCTGATTTTAATAAAATTGAATTTGATTCTTATATAATCCCAATAAATGAATTAAAATTAAATGAATTTCGATTATTAGATGTAGATAACCGAATTATTTTACCTATAAATACTCAAATTCGAATTTTAATTACAGCAACAGATGTAATTCACTCTTGAACAATTCCATCTTTAGGAGTAAAAATTGATGCTACTCCAGGACGATTAAATCAATCAAATTTTTTTTTAAATCGACCTGGATTATTTTATGGACAATGTTCAGAAATTTGTGGAGCAAATCATAGATTTATACCTATTGTTATTGAAAGAATTTCAATAAATAAATTTATTAATTGAATTAAAAATTATAATTCATTAGATGACTGAAAGTAAGTATTGGTCTCTTAAACCATTTTATAGTAATATAACAATTACTTCTAATGAAAGAATTAGTTAAAATATAACATAAATATGTCAAATTTAAATTATTAATATATTAATATTCTTTTATACCACAAATATATCCTTTAAATTGAATTATATTATTTATTTTTTTTATTTTTATTTTTATTTTATTTAATATTTTAAATTATTATATTTATTTAAATAAATCAAATTATTTTAATAATAATTTATTATTTAAAAAAATTAATTTAACTTGAAAATGATAACAAATTTATTTTCAATATTTGATCCATCAACTAATATTTTTAATATTTCATTTAATTGAATTAGAACTTTTATTGGAATTATAATAATCCCTTATTCATTTTGAATTTTACCAAACCGATTTTATATAATTTGATATTCAATTTTAAATAAATTACATTTAGAATTTAAAATTTTATTAGGTAAAAATTCTTTTAATGGAACAACATTTATCTTTATTTCTTTATTTACATTTATTTTATTTAATAATTTTTTAGGGTTATTTCCTTATATTTTTACTAGAACTAGACACTTAATTTTAACTTTATCTTTATCTTTACCAATTTGATTAACATTTATACTTTATGGTTGAATTAATAATACTCAACATATATTTTCACATTTAATTCCCCAAGGAACACCAAATATCTTAATACCATTTATAATTTTAATTGAAACAATTAGAAATATTATTCGACCTGGCACTTTAGCTGTACGTTTAACAGCAAATATAATCGCAGGTCATTTATTATTAACTCTTTTAGGAAATACTGGATCAAATTTATCAAATTATTTAATTTTTTTATTAATTTTTATTCAAATTTTACTATTAACTTTAGAATCAGCTGTAGCTGTAATTCAAGCCTATGTAATTACAATTTTAAGAACATTATATTCTAGAGAAGTAAATTAATGATAAATAATCAAAATCACCCATATCATTTAGTAGATTTTAGCCCATGACCTTTAACAGGAGCTATAAGAGTATTAATTTTAATATCAGGATTAATTAAATGATTTCATATATTTAATATAAATATATTATTATTAGGTTATTTTATTACTATTTTAACAATATATCAATGATGACGAGATGTATGTCGAGAAGGAACTTTTCAAGGAAAACATACTATTTTAGTATCAAAAGGATTACAATGAGGAATAATTTTATTTATTATTTCTGAAGTATTTTTTTTTTTATCTTTTTTTTGAGCTTTTTTTCATAGAAGATTATCACCTAATATTGAAATTGGTATAATATGACCTCCTTTATCTATTATTTCATTTAATCCATTCCAAATTCCTTTATTAAATACTATTATTTTATTAACTTCTGGTATTACTGTTACATGAGCACATCATGCTCTAATAGAAAATAATTTTACTCAATCAACCCAAGGATTATTTTTCACAGTTATTTTAGGTATTTACTTTACAATTTTACAAATATATGAATATTATGAAGCATCATTTACTATTGCAGATAGTATTTATGGTTCAACATTTTTTATAGCAACAGGTTTTCATGGACTTCATGTAATTATTGGAACAATTTTCCTTTTAATTTGTTTATTACGACATATTAATAATCATTTTTCAATAAATCACCACTTTGGCTTTGAAGCAGCTGCTTGATATTGACATTTTGTTGATGTAGTATGACTATTTTTATATATTTCCATATATTGATGAGGAAGATAATTATTTATATAATATAAAAAGTATATTTAATTTCCAATTAAAAAGTTTAATTTAATTTAATATAAATAATTTTATTATTATTATTAATAAGAATTATTATTATTATTATTTCAAATATTATAATAATATTATCTATTATTTTATCTAAAAAATCTTATATAGATCGAGAAAAATGCTCACCATTTGAATGTGGATTTGATCCAAAATCAATATCACGAATTCCATTTTCATTACATTTTTTCTTAATTACAGTTATTTTTATAATTTTTGATATTGAAATTGCTTTAATTTTACCAATAATTATTACATTCAACATTAATAACCTAATTATTTGATATAAAATTATTTCAATTTTTATTATTATTTTAACTTTAGGATTATATCATGAATGAAATCAAAATATATTAAACTGAACTAATTAGGATTGTAATTTTAAATAAAATATTTGATTTGCATTCAAAAAATATTGATATAATCAATCTATCTTAATAAAATAAGAAGCAAATATTGCATTTAATTTCGACTTAAAAATATGAGAATAAATTTCTCCTTATTTAATTAAATATTAATTGAAACCAAAATAGAGGTATATTATTGTTAATAATAAAATTGAAATAATTTTCCAATTAAAGAAATATAAATATTAAAATTTCTAATCTTTAGAAATATAGTGGATATAATTCATTAATATTTCTATTTATATAGTTTAAAATAAAACAATACACTTTCATTGTATAAATAAATAATTTATTTTATAAATAATTACTTAAAGATTTTATAAATCTCTTCAATATCTTCAATATTATACTCTAAATATAAGTTATTTAAGTAATATATAAATATAATAAATATTAAAAAATAAATTATTATTCATAAAATAAATATAAATAAATAAATTTTAATATTATTTATTTGAAAATAATTATTTAATTTTCTATAATTAACTAAATTCAAATATATTCCTTGAACACTTAATAATTCAATTCAACCTATATCAATATTTTTAATTATTTTTTGACCAATTATTAAAGAATAATAATTTACACCAAAAGTAGATAATCTAGGTATAAATCATATTATAGATAAAAATAAAGAAACTTTATAAAATATAATACTCTTATTTAAAGAATAAATTTTTATTTTTCTAATAATAAAACCTAATATTCCACCTATTAATCTTACATAAATAATTATTAATTTTATATTAAACCTTAAATAAATTATATAAGGTTTATAAAAAATTATTCAATTTAAAAATCTACCTCTAATAACTCTTATAAATAATAATACAAATATTCTTTTTAATATAATAAAATCTTCATCAAATAAATTATAAACTCTAATTAAATTTAAATCATTAATTATTAAATAAAAAAATAAACGTATACTATAACTTACTGTTAAACCTGTAGATAAATAATATAATATAAAAATTAAAATATTTAAATTAAATAAACATCTTATCTCTAAAATTAAATCTTTTGAATAAAATCCAGCTAAAAAAGGAATTCCACATAAAGCTAAATTAGAAATATTAAAACATAAAGAAGTTAAAGGAATAAAATTATTTATTCCACCTATAAAACGAATATCTTGTATATCATTTATTAAATGAATTACTACACCAGCACATATAAATAATAAAGCCTTAAAAGTAGCATGAGTTATTAAATGAAAAAAAGCTAAATCAAAATACCCTATTCTTAAAATTCTTATTATTAAACCTAATTGACTTAAAGTTGATAAAGCAATAATTTTTTTTAAATCAAATTCAAAATTAGCTGCTATACCAGATATAAATATAGTTATTCCAGAAATTATTAATAAAATTTTAAAAATTATACTATCAATTAATAAATTATTAAAACGAATTAATAGGTATACTCCTGCAGTTACTAAAGTAGAAGAATGAACTAAAGCAGAAACAGGTGTAGGAGCAGCTATAGCTGCTGGTAATCAAGAAGAAAAAGGAATTTGAGCACTTTTAGTTATAGCAGCAATTACAATTAAAAATATAATATATTTTATATAAATATCAATTTTCATAAATTCTAAATAAAAAATATAATTTCATCTACCATAATTTATTATTCAAGCAATTACTATTAAAATAAATACATCACCAATACGATTAGATAACGCAGTTAATATACCTGCATTATAAGATTTAATATTTTGATAATAAATTACTAAACAATAAGAAATTAAACCCAAACCATCCCAACCTAATAAAATTCTAATTATATTAGGACTAATAATTAATAATAATATACATAAAACAAATAATAATACTAAAATAATAAATCGATTTAAATTTATTTCTGATCTTATATATCTTTTTCTATATATAATAACAACCGAAGAAATTAATAAAACAAATCCTATAAAAAATAAAGAAATTCAATCAAATAAAATAGTTATTACTATTATATTAGAATTTAATGAAATAATTTCTCATTCAATCATAATTACTATATTATTTATAATAAAAAATAAACCAATAAATAAAATAAATAAACTTATTATAAATAAAAAAAAAAATCTAATTAAACAAATTGAAATATTAATTACTTAAAATGAACAAATCATATATTTGATCCCACAAATCAATATTTTTAAATTAAATTATTTAAATTTTAAATAAATAAATATATTAAATCAATTTTTAAAACAAATAAATTTAAAGGTAATCAATGTAATATTAACAATAAATATTCTCGAGAAACACCTATATAACAACTATAAATTCCTGAATGAAATATACCATGTTGAATATAAGAATATAAATATAATCTATAACCAGCACTAAAAAAAGAAACTAATATTAATAAAATTATAGTTATTCAACTTCAACTAATTATTCTATTAATTAATCTAATTTCACCTAATAAATTTATAGAAGGAGGTGCAGCTATATTAGAAGATGATAATATAAATCATATTATTCTTATTCTAGGTATAAAATTTATTATACCTTTATTAATAAATAAACTACGACTTCCAATTCGTTCATAATTAATATTAACTAAACAAAATATACCTGAAGAACATAATCCATGACCTAATATTAAAATTAAAGATCCTATAAATCCTCAATAATTTATAGTAAAAATACCCCCCAAAACAAATCTTATATGAGCAACTGAAGAATAAGCAATTAAAGATTTTATATCAATTTGACAAAAACAAATAATTCTAACTAAAAAACCCCCAATTAATCTAATTCTAATATAAATATAATTAAATTTTAAATTTACTTCTTGTAATATAATTATTACACGTAATATACCATAACCACCTAATTTTAATATAATTCCAGCTAAAATTATAGAACCAGAAACTGAAGCTTCAACATGAGCTTTAGGTAATCATAAATGAAAAAAATATATTGGTATTTTTACTAAAAATGCAAAAATTATTACAAAATATAAAATAAATAAATTAAAATTATAAAATTTTATTAAATAAATAATTATAGAATTAATTTCTTCATATATAAAAAAAATACCTAAAAGTAAAGGTAAAGAAGCAAATAAAGTATAAAACAATAAATATATACTAGCTTGAATACGTTCAACTTGATAACCCCAACCAATAATTAATATTAAAGTAGGAATTAATCTTCTTTCAAAAAATAAATAAAATATAAATAAATTTATTCTTATAAAAGTTAATAATAATAATAATAATAATAATAAAATATTTAATATAAATAAATTAAAATATTTCTTCTTTTTAAATAAATTTTCACTAGCCATTATTATTAAAATACAAATTCAAACTCTTAATAAAACTAATCTATAAGAAATAATATCAATACCAAACATAAAACTTAAATTACTAAAATAATAAATATTTAAATTTATTAATATTAATAAAAATATTAATAAAAATATTATTATTTGAACCAATCAAAATTTATTCTTTATAAAACATAAAGGAATTATAAAAATTAAAAAATAAATAAATTTTATCATTATATTAATAAATTAAATCTTTGAAAATAATCATTTCCATTTGTTGGAATTATAGAAATTAAAATAGATAACCCTAAAGCACCTTCACAAACAGAAAAAACTAAAAAAATTATTAAAAAATAAAATTCATAATCAATATTAATTAAATAAATTATCAAAAAAAAAAATAATCTTAATACTATAAATTCTAATCTTAACAAAACAACTAATAAATGTTTTCGTTTAGAAGAATAAATTATATTACCTAATATAAATATATAAAATGAAATAAATATCATTAAAAATATTTCCATTAATTTAAATAGTTTAAAATAAAACATTGGTCTTGTATATCAAATATAAGTATTATACTTTTTAAATTTCAAAGAAAAAAAAATTTTTATCAATAATTTCCAAAATTATTATTTTATTTAAACTATTCCTTGATATATTTAAATTATTTTTTAGAATAATATTAATTTTATTTAGAACTATAATATTTTTTTTAAATCATCCATTATCTATAGGATTATTATTATTATTACAAACAATTTTAATTTCCTTAATCTCAGGATCAATAATTAGAACATTTTGATTTTCATATATTTTATTTTTAACTATTTTAGGAGGATTATTAGTTATATTTATTTATGTAGCAAGAATTGCATCAAATGAAATATTTAAATTTAATTCAAACTTATTATTATTTTATATAATAATAATTATATTAATATTTATTATTATATTAACATTTAATAATCTATACTGATTAAATTTAAATATTAATAGAGAATTATTAAATTTTTGAAATAAAATAATTTTTTTTAATAATGAAAATTCAATTAATATCTCAAAAATTTATAATAATCAAAGTTATTTTTTAACATTAATATCAATTATATATTTATTAATTACATTATTTGCTATTATTAAAATTACTAATATTAATTATGGACCTTTACGAGCAAATTAATGATAAATTTATATAAACCATTCCGAAAAATACATCCCATTATTAAAATTATAAATAATTCATTAATTGATTTACCTACACCATCAAATATTTCATCTTTATGAAATTTTGGATCATTATTAGGATTATGTTTAATTATTCAAATTATTACTGGTTTATTTTTAACTATACACTACTCAGCAAATATTGAATTAGCTTTTTATAGAATTAATCATATTTGTCGAGATGTAAACTATGGTTGATTAATTCGTACATTACATGCAAATAGTGCTTCATTTTTTTTTATTTGCATTTACATTCATATTGGACGAGGAATTTATTATGAATCATTCTTATATAAATATACATGAATAATTGGAGTATTAATTTTATTTTTACTAATAGCAACAGCTTTTATAGGTTATGTTCTCCCCTGAGGACAAATATCATTTTGAGGAGCTACTGTAATTACAAATTTATTATCAGCATTACCTTATTTAGGATCAATATTAGTTAATTGAATTTGAGGTGGATTTGCAGTAGATAATGCCACATTAACTCGATTTTATACCTTTCACTTTTTATTACCTTTTATTTTATTAATAATAACTATAATTCATTTATTATTTTTACATCAATATGGATCAAATAATCCATTAGGAATTAATAGAAATTTAGATAAAATTCCATTTCACCCTTATTTTTCATTTAAAGATTTATTTGGATTTATTATTATAATAATAATTTTAATATTATTAACATTATGAAATCCTTATATTTTAAGAGACCCTGATAATTTTATTCCAGCAAATCCTTTAATAACTCCAATTCATATTCAACCAGAATGATATTTTTTATTTGCTTATGCAATTTTACGATCAATTCCTAATAAATTAGGAGGTGTTATTGCTTTAATTATATCAATTGCTATTTTATTTATTTTACCTTTTACTTTTAATAAAAAATTTCAAGGAAATCAATTCTATCCAATAAATAAAATTTTATTTTGAAATATATTAATTATTATTATATTATTAACATGAATTGGTGCTCGACCTGTAGAAAATCCTTATATTATAATAGGACAAATTTTAACTATTTTATATTTTTTATACTATTTATTAAATCCTTTAATTAGAATATTATGAGATAAAATATTAAAATAAAATTAATTAATGAGCTTGATATAAGCATATGTTTTGAAAACATAATATAGAATATTAATAATTTTCTATTAATTTTATACTATATAATAATTATAATATAATTATTCCTAAAAAAAAAAATAAAAAATTTAAAGATAAAGGTAAATAAATTTTTCAAGCTAAATATATTAACTTATCATAACGAAAACGAGGTAACGTACCTCGTACTCAAATAAATATATAAGAAATAAAAATTATTTTAAAATAAAAAAATAAAGATAAATTATAACCACCTAAATATATAATTCTAAATAATAATCTTATAAATAAAATTCTAGAATATTCTGCTATAAAAATTAAAGCAAAACCTCCTCCTCTATATTCAACATTAAATCCAGATACTAATTCTCTTTCTCCTTCAGCAAAATCAAAAGGAGTTCGATTTGTTTCTGCTAAACTAGAAGAAAATCAAATTAATGCTAAAGGAAATATTATAAAAATAAATCATAAATAATTTTGAAATTCATAAAATTTCATTAAATTAAAATCTAAAATTATTAAAATTGAAGATAATATAATTAAAATTATTCTAACTTCATAAGAAATAGCTTGAGCAACTACACGTAAACTACCTAATAAAGCATAATTAGAATTAGAAGATCATCCAGCAATTATAGTAGAATAAACCCCTATACTTGTACAACAACACCCCCATACAATACCTAATCTAAAAAAAAATAAATTTATATTATAAGGAATAATAATTCAAATTAATAAAGAAAGAAAAAATCTAATAATTGGAGAATATATATAAGATATATAATTAGATATATTAGGATAAATATTTTCTTTTGTAAATAACTTTACAGCTTCTGCAAAAGGTTGTAAAATTCCTATAATACCTACTTTATTTGGTCCTTTCCGAATTTGAATGTAACCTAAAACCTTTCGTTCTAATAAAGTTAAAAAAGCAACCCCAATTAACACCCCTAAAATTAATAAAATTATCCCAATAAAAATTATTATATATTCTATAAATTCAATACTATTTAAATATATAAAATATTTATAAATGAATTCTAAATTCAATACATTAATTCTGTCAAAATAGTTTTTATTATAACTATTAATTAAATTCAATTTTATAAAATTATTTTAAATATTAATTCCTTTCGTACTAAAATATTTTAATTATTTAAAGATAGAAACCAACCTGGCTTACACCGGTTTGAACTCAGATCATGTAAGATTTTAATAGTCGAACAGACTAAAAGTTTAAACTTTTGCATTTAAATTTTATCTTAATCCAACATCGAGGTCGCAAACTTTTTTTTTTATAAGAACTAAAAAAAAAAATAACGCTGTTATCCCTAAGGTAATTTATTCTTATATTCAATATAATTGGATCATTTATTCATAAATTAATGTATTTTACATAAAAAGTTTATTTAATTTTTTTATCACCCCAATAAAATAATTACATTTAATTAAATAATAAATTTTATAAATAATTTAATAAAAATAAAATATAAAACTCTATAGGGTCTTCTCGTCTTTTAAAATTATTTTAGCTTTTTAACTAAAAAATTAAATTTTAAAATATTAATTTGAGACAGTTAATATTTCATTCAATCATTCATTCCAGTCTTCAATTAAAAGACTATTTATTATGCTACCTTTGCACAGTCAAATTACTGCGGCCCTTTAAATTATATTCAGTGGGCAGATTAGACCTTAAATTATTTATCAAAAGGACATGTTTTTGATAAACAGGTGAATATTTAATTTTGCCGAATTACTTAAATTAACATTTAATTATTTTAAATAATTATAAAATATAATAATTATACTAATTTTATCATTATTAATTTATTTTTATTATTTAAATAAATATTTTAATAATTTAATTAATATTTTAATAAAAAATATTATTTAAATTAAATTTATTTTTAACAAATTAAATAAAATTAATAATATTAATTATATTAAATTTAATTATTTATAATAAATTTATTTAATTATTTATTTTAAAGCTTATCCCTTAAAATATTTATAATATATTTTAAATTATAAAATAATTTATAATTTAATAAATAATTATATAAATTAAATTTATTTCTTAAAAAACTAGATATATTTAAAAACGTTTAACATTTCATTTCTAATTAATTATTTTTAATAATATTGCTATATTAACTAAATTAATTAATTAATTCTTTTAACTTCGAGAATATTTATATTTTAAAATATTTATTTAATAAACTCTGATACACAAGATACAATAATTAAAATTTACTTTAAATAAAATTTATTTTTAATTTATTTCAAATTTCTTTTACAATACTAATTTATTATAAATAATTAAATTTTTTCTTAAAAAATAATATAACTTAAATAATTAAAATTATTTTTATTATAATTTTATTAATTAATTTTTTTTCTTTCAAATTATTTGAATTTAACAAAATCTTTTCAATGTAAATGAAATACTTTTAAAGCTTTAATTTGATTTCCAGAAACACTTTCCAGTACCTCTACTTTGTTACGACTTATCTCAACTTTAAAATGAGAGCGACGGGCAATATGTACATATTTTAATATTAAATCATTAAATTAAATTAAATATAATTACATTTAAATCCAATTTCATATAATTATTACAAATTATAATTCATTATAAATATTTTTATTGTAATCCATTATATTCTTAATTATAAATTACATCTTGATCTGATTTAATTTTTTATCTAAATTTTTAAATATTTTATATTTTTATAAAATATTTTTATAACGACGATATATAAACTTTAAATTAAGTAAATTTATTCGTGGAATATCAATTAATAAACAGATTCCTCTAAATAAACTAAAATACCGCCAATTTTTTTAAGTTTAAAAGCTAATTTACTATTTTAGTTTAAAATTTTAATTTTTTAATAATAGGGTATCTAATCCTAGTTTATATTAAAATTTATTAATTCATAATTAAATATTAATTATATTTTTTAAAATTAAAATTTTACTTAATAATAATAAATTTATAATAATTAAATTAATTTATTAATTATTACTAATAATATTTAATTTATTTATTGTATAACCGCAACTGCTGGCACAAAATTAGTTAATAATTTTTATATTACTAAATCTTAATTTCTTAAATATTTAAAATTAAATACTATAAATAATTTTTTTAATTTTTTAAAAATTTTTTTAAAACTAACTAAAAAATTTATATGTAAAATAAATTTATAATAAATTTTTAAGTGAAAATTCTTCTTCTTTTTTTTTTTTTTTTATATATATATATATATTTATATTTATATATTAATATATTTATTAAATTATTATTAATCTCTTTTTTTTTTTTCATTTATATATATAATTATTATTACTATATATAATATTATATATTATTTTATAATTGTATTTACTAAATTATATAAATATAATTTAGAAAAGTTTATTATTCGGTGATATATATAATATTCCAATACTTTAATTGTAAGTAAATATATATATATATTTAAATATTTTTTATTATTTAATATTAATTAATCAATAATATATATAATTATATAATAAATATTTTAATTCATTTAAATATATATATATATATAAATTATATAATATAAAAATAACATTTTTTTTTAATTTTAAAAATTAACTATTATTTATATAATTTTCTTCCCTAAAATTTTAGGTAGAATTTTTTTTTTAAAATTTTACAACAGATCCATTTTACATATAAATTTTTTAGTTAGTTTTTAAAAAATATTTTGTTTTTAAATAAAAATATACGAACCATATTATTTTTTATATTTTTTA